TTTCCATTTATTCATCAGAAGAAACGTCCCTTTTAAAGCAAGAATTGATTTTCCTTGATACCTAACATAATGCATGAAAGGATCTTTGAACAACCATAAATTTGCTTGAAAAGCCCTGGGAAAGTGCTCTCTTTTTCCATAGAAATAAATTCGTTCAATAAGGGCTCCAGAAGATGTTGATCGTAAGTGAGAAGATTGGTTACGGAGAAAGAGGAAGCCAGATTCATATTCACATACATGAAAAGTATATAGGAAGAAGAATAATCTCTGATTTCTTTTTGATTTTGAAAAAGAAGAACTGGCTTTCTTTGAATTTGAAGTAATAAGACTATCCCAATTATGACACTGATGGAGAAAGAATCTTAATAAATGCAAAGAGGAAGCATCTTTTATCCAATAGCGAAGAGCCTGAACTAATATTTCCAGATGGGCTGGGTAAGGTATTAGTATATCTAATACATAATTTAAATGTGAAAAGTTGTCCTCTAAAAAAGAAAATATTGAATGAATTGATCGTAAATTTTCGGATTGAACTACCCCTTTCCTTTCTAGGGAAGATATTAATCGCAGAGACAATGGAATTTCCATAATGATTGAAGAAACCTCTGACATTATTTGCGAATAAAAATGATTGGTCTGCCCCAAAAAAGGAGTCTGTTTAGAGTCATTAACAGAAAGAATCAAATGATTCTGTTCATACATTCGAATGATTAAACGTTTCACAATAAGTAAGCTGGATTTATTGTCATAACCTGCATTTTCCAACAAAATTGATCTATTTAAACCATGATCATGAGCAAGTACATAAATATACTCCTGAAAGATAAGTGGATATAAGAAGTAGTGTTGTTGAGATCTATCTAGCCCTAAATAGCTTTGGAATTTATCCATTTGAAATTCTATTTAAATGAAAGGTAGAGGATTTTGGGGGTTATAAATGATACATAGTGCGATACAGTCAAAACAAGGTATTATAGTACAAACCTAATAGATACCTCGGATCCAGATAAACTTATCAACAGATTCTCTATCATCTCTTTTTCCATTTAATTTTAAGTTTTTATTTTATGTTCGTTTTCCTTATAGGATGACAAGATGATTAGAAATCCTTTACTTTTTTCAACCCAATCGCTCTTTTGATTTTGGAAATTGATTTATCAATATACTGTTTCTTATACACATACATCTCCATTATTCCATTATAGAATGGAGAGTGGTAATATTTAGGATTCATTAAAAAATCAATAATATTTTTTCCTGGGAGAAAGCCTTCCCGTATTGGGCACTAATATTTTTTTAACGTCTAATTAGATCGGGTAATCATTCAAATTCAGAATGAAAGCTCGTTGCTTTTTCTTTCCCTATAATAAAAATGAAATTAATTGAAGCCGTGGGGCCCTATCCATTTATTAATTCGACCCAACTTGAAATTGACTTCGGTTTGCTCCCTTTCAATAATTTAAAGAAGGCTTTGTACCGAGCCGGAAAGAATAAAATATTCTCATAACTCTTAATTGATACGACATGCTATTTTTTCCATTCATTCCCTTTCAGGATCAGTCGCGGTCTTCCAAACTTTACCGATAGTATGGACGAATCCCTCGCTTCATCTAAATGTGTAAAAGATCCTAGCCGCACTTAAAAGCCGAGTACTCTACCATTGAGTTAGCAACCCAAATATAAAAGGGTATGTAGATACAATCAGAATAAAACAAAATTATTAAATTAAAGCATTACTCTACGAAATAAAAAATCTAAAAAAAATTTCTACTCTATTAAATTTTTCTACTCTATTTGGAACATAAAAATGACTAAATCAGAATCAGATGAAAAAATAAAAAATTGCCCGACCAAAAAAAGAAATAAATGTAAAAATGGTAGAACATCCCCTATTTCTATGTTATCCACTTTTTCAATCAAAAATCCGGGTATCAAAGCTAATCCAACGAACCCATCATTTGAATCAACAAGTAAAAATAAAAAAGAAAACCTATGGGACGGAAATAAATAGATCTGCTTATCACGATGAATTATATTTGTTCGATACAACGTTGTCAACATAAAGGTTAAGAAAAGAATACGATGAAAAAATACAAAAACTTAAATTGAATAATAGTAAAAAAAAAGACTTGTGTTGGATTGGCACTGCATATACCTATATTTATATACTAAATTTTGAGTTTTTAGATTAGATGGAGAATAAAATTATAGAATAAAGAACTTCTATTCCTTGTTTGTTACTTGGTATTAGAGTTCAAATGAAAACCACCCGATTACAGGTAATGCCATAATTTTCTATTTTTTGAGGATCAATCAAATACGGTTTCCTTAGAAAAAGATTCTATAGAAAAGGATTCTATAAAAGAGAAAAGGATTCTATAAAAGCAATGAGAAATAGATACGAATAGACCAAGAAAGGAAATAAAAAAACATAGTATAGAAAAGATATCCAAAATGTATAGAAAAGATATCCAAAATGATATAGAAATCACTATCCTACCCTTAGTTTTTATTTCCTTAATTTAATTTTGTTTGATTAGGGCAAAGTTACTTAAAAACCTCTGCCTTTTTTAAAATATCCTGAACAGTTCCTGTAGGCTGAGCGCCCTTTTCAAGGAAATAGAGAATAGCGGGAACGTTTAAATAAGTTTGATTCTTGATCGGATCATAAAAACCCACTTTCCGAAGATCTCTTCCTTCTCTTCGAGATCGAACATCAATTGCAACGATTCGATAGACGGCTCATCGGGATAGATGTAGATGAAAAAGAACCCCCCCCTAGAACCGTATAGGAAGTTTTCTCCTCGTACGGCTCGAGAAAAAATGATTCGAAGTTTTATCTATGGATAAAATTTGATTAGAATAAATAGGAAAGGAATCCGTAAAATAAATTAAGAAATTCTATAATTTCAATTTCACTCCTTTTTATTTAGCTTACTTCCTGAAGAAGAAAAAATCATTTGTACTCATAACTCAAGTTCAATAATATAATATCTCAAATATCTTAAAGAAAAATCTTTAATTTTTTAATTTAATATATATATTTTTTTTGAGTGGTCTTTAACCCACCCTTTTTGTCTCGTTTAAAATCTATTTTGATTCGTTATTCGGATCCGTGAGACAATTGAAGTGGTGTTTCCTTGTTCTGGGATCCTTTATCTTTGTTTTAAATCATTGGGTTTAGACATTACTTCGGTGCTTCTTAATCCTTTCAAAATGGTAGCAACATACCCCTTTTGCGATTTCTTTCTATCAAAGAATCATACCGACGGTTGATTCGTGCGCGATACACTGCGTATCGAAAAAGTTTTAGCCGTTCCAACCAATTTTTTGAATTGAAAAATTGCTCGAATCGGATCCTTTCGATTTCTATATCGAAGATATCGAAGATATACTTACGAAGTTGTTCCAATTTATGAATTGGCATTAACCCTAGATCGTTGCCCCTGAGAAATTAATCAATACTTTCTACTCGAGCTCCATCATGAACTATTTACATTACAACCCAATAAAAAAAAAGAAGGGCTCTAGTAGAATAGAACAAATGACGTCGAGCCAAGAGCACCTTCATTCCTATATAAAATGGTGGATGTAAGAAAAAGAATCCACACCAGATCGTGTCCTTCAAGTCGCACGTTGCTTTCTACCGCATCGTTTTAAACGAAGTTTTACCATAACATTCCTCTAATTTGGAACCAGTACGGAATTGATTCAATTATGGAATCATGAATAGTCATTGGTTCAGTCGGTACAGAGACAAAGTAATTTATATTTTTTCTTATCTACATAGATAATAAAGATTTTTCTGAAGAAATATTAGCAAGACCCCAGCTTTTTTGTATGAATGGAACGTTTTTTTATAAATATCTATTTCAAAAAAATATCTAACAGAAATATCTAGAAATCTAAACTAAATAGATATAGAAATAACATAACTAACAGAAATCACACGAAAAAATAAATTCTATTTTACTCTGCCTCTTCAAGTGACTCAATAAGATAGACCGGCCCATTTCCAACTTCCCAAAGAGTCAACCCATAAGGAATCATTACAAATCTTGATACTTGAAAAAGTTTCCAACTTCTACATCATTATTTGAGTCAAGTTTTACAGTAAAGACTCCCTTTTATTATCATTATCATAAGAAAAAAGAAAGAAAAATCTCTGTTTCTTTTCGAATGGAATTGTCAATGATGTAAAGCAAATAAGCTAAATCAAACAATAAAAAAATATCGAAAATATATATCATATCATTGTTAAATATTAAATAAAATATTTTAGGGATGCCAATTCTTTTTCACAAAAAGGGAAACACTATTGTCACTGAAACAGGATAAGAATACATACCTATAGGTTAAGCGCTTCCTCTTTTATATGTATTTTCATTTCATATTTTTTTTAACCTGATGAGGTTAAGTAATCTTTCTACAACTATGATCTACGGCCCATCTTAGCTTTATCTGGGTCACAAAAGGGTTCAGTTACTTTTGCATATCATTTGAACTCGATTTAGTTCAGTTTGTGAAAAACTCAGATATGCTTCCGCAAAGAATCATTCAAAATCAAAAAAGAAGGAGGAATGAATAATATAATATTCTATGCAATATTAGACCTTGAAACAGAACCTCCTTGAACAAAAAACAAATATTAGGATACAATGGATACGCTCTGGGACGGAAGGATTCGAACCTCCGAATAGCGGGACCAAAACCCGTTGCCTTACCGCTTGGCTACGCCCCATTTCTATTTTTATTGGACACTAATACTAATAAAGAATAATATTGGTATTAAGTCTTCGTCAATTCCAGTCCAACTATCTAGAGAAACTCTTTTTTCTTTATCTTTATAGAATCTATTATAGATTCATGCTAGGATTTTGGCATGTGTATATCTAGAATTCAACTGAATTTATTGATCATTACATATAATTCAATTAAGATATTGTATGAAAGTATGATTTCTTCTATTCTCCTTTGAGAATTGGAGGATTTTTGATTGAGCAGAAAAAAAAAAGAAGGATTTTTTTGTTTACCTTACTTTCTTCATTTTTCCTTAACTCAATCAAAATGCAATTATTTCGACGAAAAAAAAGTCTGTTATGCTTAATATTTTTAGTTTGATCTGTCTTAATTCTGCCCTTTATCCGACTAGTCTTTTCTTCGCCAAATTGCCCGAAGCCTATGCTTTTTTGAATCCAATCGTAGATGTCATGCCAGTTATACCCCTGTTCTTTTTTCTTTTAGCCTTTGTTTGGCAAGCTGCTGTAAGTTTTCGATAAGAGCTTTAATACTATCCTAGAAAATTCATGATTTATTCGAGAAAAATTATAACAATTGATAAGATCAAATAAGTCTGACAATATGAACCTTCGATTCAAACTCTCGGATAGTCGCGAGAAATCCGGCTCGCCCTATTTCCTTTCCCCATTTTAATCCTTTTTCGGGGAAATACCTTATGAGCTTAGGGTCCCTTAGAATATCTAATTGTGGGTATGAAAGTGATTTGTGGTAATTAAATTAAAGACTCTTATTACAAATTTCAACTTCATTTTATTTGAATTTCTGAACATTCTTTTCTATTTCTATAATTAATTTCTTGGTGTCAAAATAGGATATGTGATATAAAAGTGGAGGATCTATTATCTTTTCTCGTTTTTCTTTTTCAAAAAATGATCTTGGAGGTTGTGTAATGCTTACTCTCAAACTTTTCGTTTACACAGTAGTAATATTCTTTGTTTCTCTCTTCATTTTTGGATTCCTATCCAATGATCCAGGACGTAATCCTGGACGTGAAGAATAAAAGAAAAATGGAGTTTTTCTTGTTTGATTTTACAATTTTATTAATATTTTATTTTAGCTATTCCACATATTTAATTTAATTAGGAAAAAAAAAGAAAAAGGGGTTTGCAAAAATTGAAAGAAAAAAATAGAAAGTCATCAACGGAAACGGAAAGAGAGGGATTCGAACCCTCGGTACGAATAACTCGTACAACGGATTAGCAATCCGCCGCTTTCGTCCACTCAGCCATCTCTCCCAATTGAAAAAGATAATTACTATGTTACATTACACATCAAGTAAGGATTAAATAAAGTATTTCTTTTACATTCTTTATCGTTATTATAGAATTAGCAATTCCATTTAGATGCTCGAAAGATCCAAATAGAATAGAAAGATAAATAAAGAAGACCTTCTTGCTTTTATTTTGTTCGAAGTGCCTTTTGGGCCTGGCCCGGTCAATACCCAGCCGGGCCTTTTTTTGTTCCAATGAATTCCCTTTTTTTGTTTATAGGCAACATACTCTAAATAGCCAATTTGGTATCTGTGTAAAAATTTCCCTTCTGGGGTTTACATATACTTATCATTTTTGTTATAATAGAATCCAGAAATTGAGAAGGATTTTTGATTCAAAAGAATCAATTAAGTATGTATCCATTTGTATTTTCTTATGTCATTAGGGAAATCAAATTTTAGCCAAGAATAAGTCACGAATTCTCAGTCAACGAATAGTTAACGGTTCCCTTTTGTCATAAATTTCGGCTTTTTTAAGCGAAAATAGACATTTGATTTTTCAATAGAAAGGTGAGCGGAAGTTTTTCGGCATTGTGGGAAGATACGATACAATCAATCGAGGGGGTAGATCAAATACATTACAATAAATAAATTAAATACAATAAGAAAGGATAAAAACTTTTCTAATTTTTATACATAAATTTAGATTTAGAAAAAGGATTCAAAAAGGGATGCAAGATACAAGTACAATAAACTAAAGTTTAGTAATCCAACCGAAAAAGAAAAATTTTTTCCTATTGTGTATCGTTTTGGCGGCATGGCCGAGTGGTAAGGCGGGGGACTGCAAATCCTTTTTCCCCAGTTCAAATCCGGGTGCCGCCTCATCAACAAATGAATCTAAATCTCTTATTCTGTTCTGCTGTCTTATTCTGTTCTGGGGATTTTGTAAAAGCTTGGAAATCCTTGAATCTAAAATTCAAAGAAAGATTATATTGGATGGATTTTTTTATAGTTTATAGAAAACAAAAAGTGCAAAAAAATTATTTTTTTTTTAGACCCGTCGTCAAGAGTATAATATACTATCTCCCAACTCCTTCAGAGAGACAATCGGGAAAGGGTACGAATTAGATCAAATAGGAAATAAAAGTATGTAATAGATAGCAATTTTTTTTACTTTGAAGGGCAAGAAAAAGGAATGGGTCTCTTTTTTTATTACTAGATAGAATAGATGTTCCATTCCATTAGTAACATTCCCTTATAGTGTCATTGTATATTTTACTTGTATTTAGTCTTTCCCGATTAGAAATCATATAGGAATTTTTGAAATGGATTTATTTGACTGGTTCATCAATAGTGTTCGGCCAGAATCCCTTTTTGACTCTGGACCATTCATTCTACTATTATTAGTGAGCAATAATGGAATAATTCTATCATAGAGATAAGGGATATAATTCACATGGATATAGTAAGTCTCGCTTGGGCTGCTTTAATGGTAGTCTTTACATTTTCCCTTTCACTCGTAGTATGGGGAAGAAGTGGACTTTAGAAGCACTCCTAATTTAGTTAACGGTATCAATTGTTTTATAGATTGTTCTGCAACGCATTTTTTATTTAAATTGAAAATTATTTCAATTTAATTTAAATAAAAAGATCCTCATTTCAAAATTCCCTTGGATTCTAGTGGAGAAATGTATTCTATAACAGTAAAACGATTTTTTCAGATTCATCGGAATAAATAGATGTATCAAAGAAATAGAATCGGGTCCTACGTCAATTCCATATATGGATTAATAACTACATAGATTGAAGATAGAAGCTAATATAGTATAGCAACTTTATTAGAAAGTCAAGTACAATTTTATTTTATACATTACTATAACACTAATAGAGAGTATGATAAGAAAAAAATTTCTTTCTTACCATACTCTCGGATCTCATAGAATACCGCCGATTATACCCGTTGATTTCATTTAATAGAATACTTTTCTTTTGATTTCTTCAAATATGGATAAGAATTCAGAAGTCAAGTTTCATTCAAAGTAATTAATTGTTTTGACTGACTGTTTTTACGTAAATTATAAGTAGAAAGGCAGTAGGAACTAAAATGAACAGTGCAGTAGCAATAAATGCAAGAATATTTACTTCCATAATCTCATCGTTTTTTTATTTCACAATAACTCGGGATTTAATCCCATAGAGATGATAAATCTTTCACCTGTCAATTCAATGAATGCATTACCTATCGATGATCTTGAATCGGATCAATATCATATCATGAATAACAATATCTGAGCTATTAAATTAATTCGTCGTCGAGAATTGAATAGTATAACATACGAAGATCCTTTATCCATACCGAATCCAATCTTGGATTCCCGGACCGAGCAAAAATTCCTTTTTTATCCTTCTTTTCTGTTCTTTTTTTGTATGTAGTCAAACGAAGTATCATCTAACCACCCATCCGTTTCCATTAAAAACCCAAAAAGAGAGGAATTAGGTTCTAAATTTTAATGATCCAATTTTCTTTGGAAGACAAAGAAGTATGAGAAAGATGAGGCGCGGGATAAAAGATGGAATATTCTATCAACTTCACTATTTTAGTTATTTTCATTTTAGTTTAGGGTTTATTCTTTCTTTGACAGAATCCTGAAAAAAAAAGATAGGAAACCTCTTCGGGATTCAATTATGCTCTCTGTCCCCTCTTTCACAGAAAATGGAGAGGCGAATTGATGTACTTATTGGATCCGTCGGGACTGACGGGGCTCGAACCCGCAACGTCCGCCTTGACAGGGCGGTGCTCTAGCCTATTGAACTACAATCCCAGGGAAATAAGAAGAGATCTAGCAGAAAATTTGAATTCTTTTTTATTCTCTTGTATCAGGTAAGGTATTTCTTAAGAACAAGAGAGTTCTACCGTCTGATAGTAGATTGGCAAATTGTTGGGCCGAGCTGGATTTGAACCAGCGTAGACATATTGTCAACGAATTTACAGTCCGCCCCCATTAACCACTCGGGCATCGACCCAACGCCTAAATTTTTTAGACGTTCCATAATAATAATAAACTTCCTTTCGTCTACCAGGCAGACTTGACAAATACGGCTACGGATCATTTGATAGAAAATACCACTCCTATAGTCTTGAGTCTTGGTACACCCCCAGAGGGACTTGAACCCTCGTTTTCTCCGTGAAAGAGAGAGGTCGTAACCACTGGACCATAGGGGCCTACGGCCGCCTTCATAAATCAACTAGAAATAAAAGGTCCCGAGGGCCGGCCAAATCAAAAAACACTAGAATATGGGTAATAAGACAAATACCATAGGTAATAAGAAAAATACCTTGAGGTAATATAAAAATAGAATAGGAAAAACATAATAGGTAATAAGGCCTAGTAGGTTTACCTTATTAACTTTAACTTAATATAACTCAGGCCGAGATCCGTCTTTAGTAGATCCATAGTATATAAATCAAACGGAAAAACTCCTTAAGTATTCTGGGGGTTAGTTAATGGTAATCAAATCAAACTTTACCATTAAACTATATAACCTTGAAACTTTATTTCATTGGTCTTTCTCATCTTTATCTCTCTCATTCACAAAGGGTTATGCGTTGGATCCATGATCCTTCACTCTGCAGTAGATTCAAGATGGTTTACCAAAATAGGATTTGGTCGGTCAAATTATATTGACCCCTAAGTCATACTGTCAATTGACAACACGACAGGAGGGTAATAAAAGAACGGAGAAGACATAGATATAAAATAAATAAAATAAATTAGATAGATATATCTGCGTTAATAATAATAAATATTCATATCATATAGTTTTCTGGTATTCAATATTCAAGTAGATTAGAATATCAATCAAGTAGATTAGAATATCAATACCGTTATATTATACTATAAAAATAAATAAATAGAAAATCAATATAAAATAAATAATAGAATATTCTAAAAAAATCCCAAAGCATAGTAAGCCTAAGTGGGAGAATTC